TTCAACAAAGGATTGGTGCATTATTCACGGCAACATACTAACATTCTTTTGGAAAAAAAAACAAAGAATTTATCTTTATTCGAGGAAGATATGAGAGATATTTTATTCTACCACAGGGAATTTTGTGACTCTTCTATTTCAAAATCTGACTTTTCTAGGATTTAATGATTCTTAATAGCGGATTCCTATTTTGAATTTCATTTTTTGTTGTTTGCTGTAGTCATTTGCTTTGGTAATTTGTTAACACTAATAAAGATAATAATGAATACAAAATAATGGCTTGTCTCACGCATAAATGGCCATCCCCGGTACAAGAGAAGGTTCCATCGGAACAAATTTTTATTTTAGTTTGGGGTACCCCCTTTTTAAGTGTGAAAAGAAATGACAAAAAGATATTGGAACATCGATTTGGAAGAGATGATGAGAGCAGGAGTTCATTTTGGACATGGTACGAGGAAATGGAATCCTAGAATGGTACCTTATATTTCTGCAAAGCGTAAAGGTATTCATATTATAAATCTGACTAGAACTGCTCGTTTTTTATCAGAAGCTTGTGATTTAGTTTTTGATGCAGCAAGTAGGGGAAAACAATTCTTAATTGTTGGGACAAAAAATAAAGCAGCTGATTTAGTGTCGCGGGCTGCAATAAGAGCTCGGTGTCATTATGTTAATAAAAAATGGCTCGGCGGCATGTTAACAAATTGGTCCACTACAGAAAAAAGACTTCATAAGTTTAGGGACTTGAAAACTGAACAAAAGACAGAGGGATTCAACCGTCTTCCGAAAAGAGATGCAGCTGTGTTGAAGAGACAATTATCTCGCTTGGAAACATATCTAGGCGGGATTAAATATATGACGGGATTGCCTGATATTGTAATCATCATCGATCAGCAAGAAGAATATACGGCTCTTAGAGAATGTATCACTTTGGGAATTCCAACCATTTCTTTAATCGATACAAATTGTAATCCCGATCTCGCGGATATTTCTATTCCAGCAAATGATGACGCTATAGCTTCAATTCGATTCATTCTTAACAAATTAGTATTCGCAATTTGTGAGGGTCGTTCTAGCTATATACAAAATTCTTGATTAATAATAAGATAAATAAATCAAATTTTTTTGAGGGAGGGGCTCCCTGTATTTCGATTTAAAAAATCGGTTACTACTCCTGGTACAAAAGAAAAAGAGATAAAAAAACTGGGGATATTGTGTGATTAGTTTAGTTGGTATCCAAAACTGAAATATAAAATTCAAGTAAATTAAGTAAAAAAAAGGGGGGGGGATCTTGAATCAAAATAATTTAAAGTTCTTATTTCTGTCCGAGGGCAATATGAATGTTTTATCATGTTCCATCAACACACTAATAAAAGAAGGGTTATATGAGATATCTGGTGTAGAAGTAGGCCAACATTTCTATTGGCAAATAGGGGGGTTCCAGGTCCATGCCCAAGTCCTTATTACTTCTTGGGTTGTAATTGCTATCTTATTAGGTTCCGCAGTTCTAGCGATTCGCAATCCACAAACCATTCCAACTGACGGCCAAAATTTCTTTGAATTTGTCCTTGAATTCATTCGAGACGTGAGTCAAACCCAGATTGGAGAAGAATATGGTCCATGGGTTCCCTTTATTGGAACCCTATTTTTATTTATTTTTGTTTCTAACTGGTCAGGAGCCCTTTTACCGTGGAAAATTATCCAGTTACCTCAGGGGGAGTTAGCAGCACCAACGAATGATATAAATACGACGGTTGCTTTAGCTTTACTCACATCAGTAGCCTATTTTTATGCGGGTCTTAGCAAAAAAGGATTAGGGTATTTCAGTAAATACATTCAACCAACTCCAATTCTTTTACCCATTAATATCTTAGAAGATTTTACAAAACCCCTATCACTTAGTTTTCGACTTTTCGGAAATATATTAGCCGATGAATTAGTCGTTGTTGTTCTTGTTTCTTTAGTGCCTTTAGTGGTTCCTATACCTGTCATGTTCCTTGGATTATTTACAAGCGGGATTCAAGCTCTCATTTTTGCCACCTTAGCTGCGGCTTATATAGGTGAATCTATGGAAGGTCATCATTAACTATTTCTTTTTTCAAATATTCTTTTTTAGGTTAGCCCAATTATAGAATAGGTGGTTTACGTTATGTAAGAAACACTTGTATATGTGATATTTGATATTCACTAGGTATATATGAGTTAAAGATCTATATAATCTGCCCTACTACTTTTGTGAATTTCGATTTAGATAGGGATTCGATTAGAAGTTCTTCCTTTTTATCTGTGAATTGGTTGAAAAAACAATAAAAAGGAAGAACGCAGAATTCAAAGAATGGTTCACAAAAAAGAAATGGCATAAAAAAGTCGTATATATATATTATAAATTTTTGAAAATACCGTGGATAGGAACTACTATCAAAGTAATTCTTATGATTCAATAATATTATTATATATTTTTTTTTTAAGTTTTTGGTTATTTTGGCTGGATGAATCTTAGCGA